ATTCCCCTTTTTTTCATTTTAATTATTGACACGGGAAGGGGTCAAAAAGATTATAGATCCAATTAAATATATGTAATTAATCTCTTCTTCTTTATTACTTCTTTTTTAGAATTGTAATAAAATAAGTTAGAAAAGATAAAGAATAAAAGGGTTAAATTAGGCCTCATTTAAATTCGGAGTGGAACTCGGAATCTGGTCCAGGCTTCAATGGAATTGAATTAATAATTCAATTCCATTTCTATTAATAATAGAATGAAACCAGAAATCGAAACGGAATGCCTAGGATGGGGTAAAAATATTCTACAAAATACTTTAACAAGTGAAAATACTCTATTTATTGCAATATGTAACGAAATATAGTTCGAAATCATTGCATTATTTTTGTACTATATAGAGTGAAATCTTTCAAAATTTTATTTCCAATTTTGAATTTTTTTTTCTTTTTTTTTTTTCTTAGATTCGAATCCGAAAATAGAAGAGTTAAGTGAATTAAAAACCCAAAGGAGGTTCATGGCCAAGGGTAAAGATATCCGAGTAACTGTTATTTTGGAGTGTACCGGTTGTGATAAAAAGAATATTAATAAGGAATCAACAGGTATTTCTAGATATATTACTCAAAAGAATCGACACAATACGCCTAGTCGATTGGAATTGAGAAAATTTTGTCCCCGCTGTTGCAAGCATATAATTCACGCAGAAATAAAGAAATAGATAAAATTGATCGCTTGTGTGTTACCCTTCCAACCAAAGAACATAACATGTAAAATGATCCATTTTTTTATATACTATAAATCTATAATTTATAGTTGAATTTTATACATATATATCCTTATATAAAAACATATATTAAAAAAGTAAGAATAAAAAAACAAATCCTTTCTTGTAATAAATGTTATTTTTGGAATAGGAATAAAACCATGGAAAAATCTAAGCGACTCTTTCTTAAATCCAAGCGATCTTTTCGTAGGCGTTTGCCTCCGATCCAATCGGGGGACCGAATTGATTATAAAAACATGGGTTTAATTAGTCGATTTATTAGTGAACAGGGAAAAATATTATCCAGACGCGTAAATAGATTGACCTTAAAACAACAACGATTAATTACGATTACTATAAAACAAGCTCGTATTTTATCTTCGTTACCTTTTCTTAATAATGAAAAACAATTTGAAAAAAGCGAGTCGACCGCTAGAACTACTACTTTAAAAAAAAAAAATAGAAATTAAAAATTCGAAATAAAATTGGAATTTAGATTCAAATTAAACATAGATTGATGTTTTGTTTGCAAACAACAGCAATTCCATTTTGGTTGTTATGTTGTAAGAAACAAGATAATCGGTGACGAATTAATTTTTTTTAAGCATGGTTGTTTATTTTGACAGCTTTATCATATGATAAAGCTGTCAAAATAAACAATTTTTTATTCTATACCTTCCCGGAGTACAGTCTCGGGGGATTTTTAGTTTTTATGATATCTTTGGCAATCATAAAAAAACAATTCTCTTTTAATATAGCTATTTGTGCAACTATTTTACGATTAAGAAGCAATTGCTTCGTGTATAGATTATATATTAAATTACTGTAAATATAATATACTTTAGGATTCTCACGAATTACTGCATTTATTCGACTAATCCATAAACCACGAAAATCTCTTTTTTTCCTATCCCTATCCCGATGAGCCGAAACCAAAGCTTTAATTTTCTGTTGAGTAATAGTTCGAGTAAGTCTTGAATGAGCTCCGCGAAAGCTTGATGTAAATAAACGAATTTTTGTCCTCCGTTTCCGAGCAATATATCCTCGTTTAATTCTGGTCATTGAATAAATGAGATTTTGATGAATAACTATTTTAATTTTTTTAAGTTATTCTTTTCTACTTCCTAGTCTATTAATAACAAAAATGGATTCTTCCAATGTATAAAAAAAATTCCAATGGCTCTTGCTACTATAACCTCCCCAACCACGATTTTTTCTAAATATTGAACCTCAAAATAACAAATTGCATTGATACTAGGTATCAAAAAACATAGTATATAGTAAATGAAATAGGACATAGATAAAAAATGGTGGGTTCCTTCGTTTCTATGATTTTTTTTATATTTATAAACGAACAGGTCCTCTCTATACACCGGAGCCTTTTTTCATTTTTATATTAATTTAATTAATGTTATTGTTAACTTGTACAGTTCACACTATTTGACTCTACCCATCTAATATCTAGTAAATAGGTTTTTACAACGAAATCTAGTTATACAGTAACGGTATTTAAGTATGAAATTTTGCTGGGTAGCTGACCCTTTTATTCGGTTCTTCCAAAATTCATTAAGGACATAATTTCTCTTTAATTGAAATAATATTTTCTCCGCTTAATGGATAACTTAACTATTTGTTCCCAATGTAAAGTCTTTGTAATCTTAAATTGCAATTTAAGGTTATTGAGTTTGCACCAATCCAAATCATAAATTTTATACATGATAGAAGAATTTATATATTATTAATATATAATATAGTTAAGATAGTGTGAATGGAATTGTGAATGGAAAAATTCCATTCACACTATCTTAACTTAACCGATCGCCAATACTGAAAAAATGAAATTGGTTTTTTCTTATTATATGATCTGAACGAGTCGCACATACACCCTGGTACACGTTCCTCGGCGCTGAGGGCATCCCCGAAGAGCTGGGGATTTTGTGACGTTTCGAATTGGCTGTCTTGTGTTTCTAATAAGTTGTTTCATAGTTGGCATGGTGAGTTGTATATCTATCTATATATAATGAGCGGGTTTAGATCAATCCTAACCCGAGGATTCTGAATTATTTCTATCCTATTAATTCTGAATTATTTCTATCCTATTAATTTAATAAGTTAATTCATAGATATTTTTATATTAAAACTAAAGTAAAAGGATTCCAAAATGAAATTGCAAATTCTGTATTTTTTTAGAATAATCTTTGCTACTAATTTTTTATTCAACGGCTACAAGATCCACAATTCCATGAGCTTGGGCTTCTGCTGCTGACATAAAAGCATCCCTTTCCATGTCTTCGGATATAACCCATAAAGGTTTGCCCGTTCTTTGCATATAAACCCTTGTGATAGTTTCACGCAGTTTCAGTAGTTCTTCCGCTTCCACGATAAATTCTCCCGTTTGTCCCTCATAAAAAGAACTAGCGGGTTGGTGGATCATTACCCTGATTATATAACTTAATAAGTGTTTCCCTTATCTTGATAAAGATTTTGATAAGGATTTCTCCTATATCGGTAAAGATTTTCTTTATTCCCCAAACAAAGGTAAAAGGGATAAACATAAATAAGAAAATAAATGAGCAAAAATAAGATTCAAGAACCGTACAAGCATTTTCTGCGTATTAATGCATACGGCTTTTCCAAGTATGCATTTCATTTTTTTCCTCTATGGATAGAGGATTTTTTCTTCTATGAATTTTCTCTCCATTTATGAATTTTTTCTTGGATAGAAAAAAAGAAGTACAAAATCTATTGGGTCTTTTGGATCCATATCCTTAAATAATAAACAATACAATAACCAACTTTCTTTTTCATTTTTGAAGATATTTTTAAATACTATGATGGTTCCGTTGTTTTTTTTTTTTTATTTTGTTTGTTATTCAACAATCCAAAAGTTTCTTTTTTTGCATATTTTACGTTTTCTTCTAATTAAAATAAAAATTTTTACAAATTTTCTGGTATGAAAAAACATAAAAGTCTGTGACACTGAAATTAAACTAGGTTACTGATAAATCAGATAAAATTTAAAATACCCTCTTTTTCATACTACTCTTTCTATATATAATCGAATAGTTTAAATTAAAAAACAAAAATCTGCATATGGAATTCGAAATACCATGCTTTTATTACTTCAAAAATGTTTTAATGGCGAAGGTATAGTCTATATATATTTTCTCAAATATATATATTTTATTTTCTCAAATAAAAGAATCATTGGCGCCAAGCGTGAGGGAATGCTAAACGTTTGGTAATTTCCCCTCCTGCCAAAATAAAGGATCCCATCGAAGCGGCTAATCCCATACATACTGTCTGTACATCTGGTTGTACAAATTGCATAGTATCATAAACAGCTATTCCGGGTAATACCCAACCCCCCGGAGAATTTATAAACAGATACAAATCTTTATTATCGTCCTCTATACTGAGATATACCATAAGACCAATAAGTTGATTAGATATTTCACTATCAACCTCTTGACCTAAAAAAAGTAATCTTTCTCGATAAAGTCGATTGATTAGGATTAAATTTTTTTCCTTAAGAGCCGTACATGCACCTTTTAATGCATACAGTTCACCAAAAACCATATAAGTAAAAAGGAATCAATGTGTCGATTTTAAATATCTTTCTCTTTTTATAATGGACTTCTTCGAACTTTTAAAGAAAAAAAATAATATACTCAATTTATTGAACTAACTTCTCATTGATGTATTGCTTTCATCGAGATCGAATCTCAATCACAATGTAATTTTCTTGTTTCTGAATAGACTTTTTCAATTCTTTTAGGTTTCTTTTCTACTCTGAGTAAAGATCTGCCCGATTTGGATTTGCACATATAGCACAAATATTACAATACTATCTCTTTCTTTTTGTTATAACTTCTTTTCTGAACTTCTTATTTAATGTTTTCTGTAATATATGATATTATAGAAGTGGTGATCGTAGATATATTACCAATTGGTTTTTTCTAAACAGAGCCTGGGTACTTTATTTTATTGGTCCAACCAAGCCAACCATAAATTATCCATAGTTTTGAATAATAATCTGAATATCCCCTCTAAAAACCAATAAATCGATAGAATTTTACTTCATTACACTTCACGCTCCAAATTTTTTATGATTCAAGAATTTTCTTTTTGGGGGTGAAAGAGAGGATATCTCGATCGGGGGAGAAAACGGGGAAATTCCATATGACCTACTATATCTGACAAGTCGCACTATATATCAACCCAAGATGCATCTTCTTCCCCAGGGCTTCGAAAGGGTACTTTTGGAACACCAATGGGCATAAAATGGAGAAATAATAAAGTCATATATCTCACTTTAGTGTGGAAACGTAAGAATTAGCTTATCTATTAAAAAAGATTTACTCGTGTTATATTACATTTATATATTTTTTTAAATAAATAAAATCAAAAAGGAATACTAAATAAAGTAAAGTTGTTACGAATGAGTTCATTGGGGTGATAAACGAGTATGTCTGCATTTATTTATTTAAATATTCATAGAGAAAGTTGTCAACCCCTCTCGTCTTCTCCCCATTGCGTATTGTTACTTATCGGGTATAAAATAAATCTGTTTCTTTTTTTTTACAAAGAGGATTGTTCGATTATTAATAAAAAATTCGAACAAATTTTAATGCTTTTTATGAGATAATTTACTGAACGGCTAGAGTCCATAGTATAGTTTTTTCCAGTGCAATAAAGTTACATAGTGTCTATTTTTTTGTTGATATAAGGGGTATTTTCATGGGTTTACCTTGGTATCGTGTTCATACTGTTGTATTAAATGATCCGGGCCGTTTGCTTTCTGTTCATATAATGCACACAGCTCTGGTTGCTGGTTGGGCCGGTTCGATGGCTCTATATGAATTAGCTGTTTTTGATCCCTCTGATCCTGTTCTTGATCCAATGTGGAGACAGGGTATGTTCGTTATACCTTTTATGACTCGTTTAGGAATAACTAATTCGTGGGGCGGTTGGAATATCACAGGAGGGACTATCACGAATCCGGGTATTTGGAGTTACGAAGGTGTGGCCGGAGCACATATTGTGTTTTCGGGCTTGTGCTTTTTAGCAGCTATTTGGCATTGGGTTTATTGGGATCTAGAAATCTTTAGTGATGAACGTACTGGAAAACCTTCCTTGGATTTGCCCAAAATTTTTGGGATTCATTTATTTCTTGCAGGGGTGGCTTGTTTTGGTTTTGGCGCATTTCATGTAACAGGATTGTATGGTCCTGGAATTTGGGTGTCTGATCCTTATGGACTAACGGGAAGGATACAATCCGTAAATCCCGCGTGGGGTGTGGAAGGTTTTGATCCTTTTGTTCCTGGGGGAATAGCTTCTCATCATATTGCAGCAGGAACGTTGGGCATATTAGCAGGTCTTTTCCATCTTAGTGTGCGTCCGCCCCAACGTCTATATAAAGGATTACGTATGGGAAATATTGAAACCGTCCTTTCCAGTAGTATTGCTGCTGTGTTTTTTGCAGCTTTTGTCGTTGCTGGAACTATGTGGTATGGTTCAGCAACAACCCCCATTGAATTATTTGGTCCTACCCGCTATCAATGGGATCAGGGATACTTCCAGCAAGAAATATATCGAAGAGTTGGTGCTGGACTATCCGAAAATCAAAGTTTATCAGAAGCTTGGTCTAAAATTCCCGAAAAATTAGCTTTTTATGATTACATCGGTAATAATCCAGCAAAAGGGGGGTTATTTAGAGCGGGCTCAATGGACAATGGAGATGGAATAGCCGTCGGTTGGTTAGGACATCCCATCTTTAGAGATAAAGAGGGGCGTGAGCTTTTTGTACGTCGTATGCCTACTTTTTTTGAAACATTTCCTGTTGTTTTGGTGGACGGGGACGGAATTGTTAGAGCCGATGTTCCTTTTCGAAGGGCAGAATCGAAATATAGTGTCGAACAAGTAGGTGTAACTGTTGAGTTCTATGGTGGCGAACTTAATGGAGTCAGTTATAGTGATCCCGCTACTGTGAAAAAATATGCTAGACGTGCTCAATTGGGTGAAATTTTTGAATTAGATCGCGCTACTTTGAAATCAGATGGTGTTTTTCGTAGCAGTCCAAGGGGTTGGTTTACTTTTGGACATGCTTCATTTGCTCTGCTATTCTTTTTCGGGCACATTTGGCATGGTGCTAGAACTTTGTTCAGAGATGTTTTTGCCGGTATCGACCCAGATTTAGATGCTCAAGTAGAATTTGGAGCATTCCAAAAACTTGGAGATCCAACTACAAGAAGACAGGCAGTCTGATAGAACATTCTTTTGTTGTTTTTCGACTTTTTTGTTAGGATTTTGAATTTCACATAGAGAACTAGATAAATCTGGATGCACTTACTCAGGTTCTTTCTTTTTTATCTGGGAAATGCGCCCCAATAAACAGGTATGAAAGCTATAATTGTAAACCACGATCAAATCTATGGAAGCATTGGTTTATACATTCCTCTTAGTATCGACTTTAGGAATTATTTTTTTCGCTATCTTTTTTAGAGAACCCCCTAAAGTTCCAACGAAAAAGACGAAATAATTTTGATTATCTTAGTTGAAGTAATGAGCCCCCCAATAGGGGGCTCATTACTTCAACTAGTCCCCATGTTCTTCGAATGGATCTCTTAGTTGTTGAGAGGGTTGCCCAAAAGCAGTATATAAGGCATACCCAGTAAAACTTACAAGTAAACCAGATATAGAGATGGCAATTAGGGTTGCTGTTTCCATTATTATAATTATAAAGTGTCAAGATCATAATAGATCTATAGGATAAGATCCTTATATTTACATCGGAATGGTATACAAAGTCAACAGATCTCAATGAATAAAAAATCGTATTTATGGCTACGCAAACGGTTGAGGATAATTCTAGATCTGGTCCAAGACAAACTGGTATAGGGAATTTATTGAAACCATTAAATTCAGAATATGGTAAAGTAGCTCCGGGGTGGGGAACTACCCCTTTGATGGGTGTTGCAATGGCTCTATTTGCGATATTTCTATCTATTATTTTAGAGATTTATAATTCGTCCATTTTACTGGATGGAATTTCTATTAATTAGATTTACGAGAATAGAGTAATTAGTTTTTCAATAGAAAAGAAAGTTAAGCATTTAGGGTTCTTATTGTTTATTAGCCTATTCCATTTTTATTTGGTAGTTTGATCGTGGAATTTCTTTGTTTCTGTATTTCCGGAATATGAGTGTGTGACTTGTTTTAATGGATCCTATTGATAGTACAGAACAAAAAATGGATCTGTCATCTTGATAGAGATGGTTTTATCCCGTCAGATATTTATTCTAGTATCTGGAGCACGGAATATAGAAAATTTCTAAAAAATATTAGAACTATGATTCATACTAAGTATTTAGACCTCGCAACCGGACTTTAAAAACTTTTCAAAAAGTTCTAAAATCAAAATAAATTGAAGAATTTTCATCCTTTAAAACTTCCGGAGCTTACCTTTATTTTGATCAAAGGACAAACGTTTCTTTGGATTTTTTCATTTCATTATATCTATTCATTGAATAAGTGATGATCCAGCAATTCTTACTCAGGGAATTTTTGGACTTCGATTAAAGGTTTTTTGAATCATCGTGGTTATAGTATGAACCTGATGTTTTTTTTTAATTGATTCGTATGGTCCTAACAAGATAATTCCTATCAATAATAAAAATTTAATAATAAAGAAGAAAGCAGTTAAATCACATTACACATAAATAAAAAAATGAAGTAAGTAATAGAAAATAGAATATTCAAGAGGCCTGAAAAGATCAAGATAAAGACAAGAGAGCGGACTTGAGATTTTGGCATTATAACCAAAAATAATAGCTTTTGGATTTCTAGTTTTTCTTATCGTCAGAGAAAATTAGAATCATAGGATTAAATCAAGAATTTAAAAACTTTCTATTACAAATATCTGTTTTTGTTACAACCAGTGTATTTGGGTATTTTTGTTTGAGCCGTACGAGATGAAATTCTCATATACGGTTCTCAGGGGGGGGGTCCATTGGTTTACCTATCTCAATAAAGTTTATGATTGGTTCGAAGAACGTCTTGAGATTCAAGCGATTGCCGATGATATAACTAGTAAATACGTTCCTCCTCATGTGAATATATTTTATTGTTTAGGAGGAATTACACTTACTTGTTTTTTAGTCCAAGTAGCAACGGGATTTGCTATGACTTTTTATTATCGTCCGACCGTTACTGAAGCTTTTGCTTCTGTTCAATATATAATGACTGAGGCTAACTTTGGTTGGTTAATTCGATCAGTTCATCGATGGTCGGCAAGTATGATGGTCTTAATGATGATTCTACACGTATTTCGTGTGTATCTCACAGGTGGTTTTAAAAAACCTCGCGAATTAACTTGGGTTACGGGTGTAGTTTTGGGTGTATTGACTGCATCTTTTGGTGTAACAGGTTATTCCTTACCTTGGGACCAAATCGGTTATTGGGCAGTAAAAATTGTAACAGGCGTACCCGACGCGATTCCTGTAATAGGATCGTCTGTGGTAGAGTTATTACGCGGAAGTTCTAGTGTGGGACAATCTACCTTAACTCGTTTTTATAGCCTGCATACTTTTGTACTACCTCTTCTTACTGCTGTATTTATGTTAATGCACTTTTCAATGATACGTAAGCAGGGCATTTCCGGTCCTTTATAGTGAATATGGATCATAGATATTTGTAATCACAATCATTTTTTATTTTGGGGAGGAATATATTTCATTGCTACAAATATGGATTATTTAAAAGAATAAGACATGTATTTGGATATTTCCCTTCAACTTAACAAAAATTGAATTCTTTTTTTATTTACATAAGATACACGAATAGTTGAAGGGAACTCTCCGAAGAAAAAATGGATTATGGGAGTGTGTGACTTGAACTATTGATTGAGCCACGCAGATATATGACTTTATCTTATCTGCCACATTAGAATTTACAATTTAATGTGTCTTTTTTCCAACCACCGAGCAAGGCTACTATACTACAGAGGGTAGGCTGGTTTTACTTGAAGAGAATCTTTTCTATGATCAGACTCGATTATATTCCCCATGAACAGGCTCCGTAAGATCCAGTAAAATAAGTGATGTGAATTATATGTTATGGATTTAACTAAACTTAATAGTATGAAAATGCATTCATTTCCTATGCATTAATTGGATTTTTGATACTATCGGAGTAAAATAGTAGATCTAAAGAAGAACGAGGGTTAGATTATATTAGTAACAAG